CGTAATGGATCTTGAAGTACTATTTCCGCATCCCCCTGACCAAATCCACCCACATTAGGATTACTCGTTAATGGTTGATCGAGTTTAATGGATTCGCCCTCTGAAACAAGAAGTTCTAGGCCTCGAGGAATAATATCAATCACTTGGCGTCCATTCGATGCATCCACTATGGTTATTTCGTATCCCCCCTTTTCTTTTCGTAAAATTTTGCTTATTATCCCTCCTGCCGTAGCATTATAAACTGTATTGTTACTTTTGCTACCATCAGGATAAATCTGACCCCTTCCCCTGTTTCCGCCTACGTATATAGGATATTTTAAGAAGTGAACATCTTTATTAGTAGCAGGGTCTGGGGCAAGAATAGGAAAGGTTATTTCACTATATTTTTGACCAGGAACAGGACCTATCACAAGAATATTTTTATTATTGGGGCGATAATTCTGAAAAGACAGATTTCCTATCTTTTCTTTCATCTCGGGTGAAATACGATCAGGGGGGGCTAATTCAAACCCCTCCGGTAAAATAAGAACAGCTCCCACATTCAAAGCTCCTTTTTTACCATTAGCTAGAACTTGTTTTAGTTGCATATCATAAGGAATTTTAACAACTGCTTCAAATACAGTATCAGGAAGTACCGCTTGTGGAACCTCAATATCCACGGGCTTATTAGCTAAATGGCAATTGGCACATACAATACGCCCAGTTGCCTCTCGTGGATTTTCATAATTCTGCTGGGCAAAAATCGGATATGCACTTGAAATGGATGCCCAAGTTATTATATATATCATGAGTGAGACAGATATGGAGCGAGTAATCTCTTCCCTTATCCAAGAAAAGGTATTTCTAGTTTGCATGGTCCAATCATTTATCCCGAAAATTTCTACAATAAAGTTAGGTAGGTTGATAATATACTTCCCTAGCCACAATTCTGCTATTTACGTTTACTGAAAAAATAATTTTTTTTTTTTAAATATACAAGGAATACCTCATGGGTAAAAAGAGTAAAGTAAATACGACTTTGATTTGGTTATGATATATAAAAAGATTAGAATTGGATCAGTGAATCATTTTTTAGTCATTTATTGCATGATAAATCACTACAAGTGATGGAGATACACGATTTAAATAACGAAAGATCCAATATTTAAAAATTGTATCAAGAATGACTGGAAAGGTAGAAACTAGACCAGATAAAATTTGCTCATAATGAGCAAACCCAAAATCTTTGTAAATATAACCAATCATTAGTTCCCAACCGTGAGGCGAATGGAATCCGATACATAAATCAGTTAATAAAAGAATAGAAAAAGCTTTAATTGTATCACTTAAATTATATAGGAATTCTTGAACCCAAGAATTCAGAATAAAAAGCTTTTCCTTACCCCAAAAGGAATAACCACTTAGAATAACGAAAGATATTAGATTTGTCGAGAAGTGCAAGATTGTATGGATACGATACTCATTGTGTATCTTGATGAATTGGATCGTTTCTTTGTGGATTCCTAGACGAAATTGTTGTAAATCGGTTTCTGGGTATTCCTTTATCATTTCATCCAGCTGGAATAGTTCCTCTAATTGTATGAATTTTTCTAGAACACTTTTTTCTTGAATATCATTCAAAAAGGTTTCGCATTGTCTAGTATTCCACCAATTAGTAATCCAAGTTTTCAAACTTTTATTACAGCAGAGAGAGATCAACCAGGGCAAAAAGACTATAGATGTAAAATAAAAAAAAGGAATGAATGTTTTCTTTTTTGCCATTTTGAATCTGTGAATTGTTAATGAACCTGCCTCATTTGTTAATTCTATTAGATCTAATATTTCTATCGAGCGTGAGTTTCTATTATAATTCGAATAGAATGTATTCAGCCTATGAATCCATTTTCTCTTTTTCTTTTGATTCAATACTTAGTCTTTGCTTTGAATCTATAAAGAATACAGAAATAGACTCAGAATACACTTCCAATTTGAATCAATAAAAAATTTTTGTTTCTAGGATGTTATTCCGACTTTTTTCGATCAATACTAAAAGAACGTTTTCAAATTTCTATACGAAGAAACTCCTTTTCTATCAAATATATCAAAAAAAATGAGCCTAAAAGAATAGATAAATGTTCAATCGAAAAAAAAATAAAGAAATTCTTTAGTTTTTTCTTCCTACTGCCAAAGCGTTTAGTCTTTTAAAATTAATTCATTTCAAAAAACTTCAATTGGTACACGCAAGAAGTAAGCCAATTCAGCAGCTTTTTGCTCAATTTCTCGTGTAGTAAAATTCTCATCAGTACGAATTAAAGGAATAGCCCCTTGACCTCGAATTTCCATATAAAGGACACGCCGAGCAGAAACACCCTCTTTAACTTCTATTCTGATGGACTGAATATCTTTCATAAGGAATCGTAAAAAGATGCGACGACTTTTTCCAGGAAATCCCCAACGAAAAATACGCACTATTCCTTCTTTTCGGTCGAAAAGATCATAACCACTACCCACATTCCACAAAATAGTGCACCACAAATAGCAACTAATAAAGAGACCTGCGATCCCATAGAAAGACATCACAATCCCTTGCGGAAAAAAAACGATTTGCTGAGACGGAAATAACGATATAAAATTTCTACCAAGATAACTGGAAGTTCCAACCAATAAGAATCCTAATGAACCTAAAAATAGTATAAAGGCCCAGAAGAAATTACTTGTTTTTCGAGACCCCGTTATAAATTCTATCCATATAGATTCTGATCGCCAACTCATATATATTAGATCCAGTTATACAATTTTTTGGAATTGAGAAAATATGACTTTCCTTTTTTTTCAAAGTGACTCTCATCAACTATTTTGTTGTGAACCTTTACCTTAGGAGTAATTCATAGAATTTTTTATATCTAAAATAATAACATCTCCTTCCTTTATATGATCCCCTATAGCTATATACATACAAATAAATACATTGACTTGAATTTCATACATCGGCCCGATGATGATACTTTTTTCAAAAGAGCGCAAATTTATTTACCCATATAATACGTTTACACATGCATAAGAGCTTTTTTTAATTTATGTTTGTAGGAATCTATGTGTTATACAATATTCTACCAAATGGGTCTTATCGAATCGAATCGAAGTTTTTAAAATAAAAAAGGAGTGATACGATTAGGTCTCATCCAATCTAAAAAATCTTATTTTTTTGAATATGAAGAAATAAAGAAGCCATTGCAAGTGCCGGAAAGACTAGGCCTACTAAAGGCACAAAAATAGAGGGTAAGTTGTTGAAAGTTGTCATAAAATGGGTACCTCAATTTAATATTTGTACCTGTTATTGTTATATTCTGAATTCTAAAGATATATTAGAATATCTTGTATTTTTATTATTTCTATTATATATATTATATAATTATACTTAAGTATCTTTAAGTAAATATATATCTAATACAAATATACAACCTAATAGAAAGATATAGAATAGAACCTAATAGAAATAGAATAAAAAATAGGTACAAGAAGCGCCAAAATAAATAAATGGACTTATTAATCTTTCAAAATAAACAAAATAAAATAGATGTATCATAATCCCTATGATTCTTTTTGTTCTTTTTGTCTTCTATTTCTATGTAGTGATTAATAAATTTTTATTCCATTACAAATTTCTACACAATTTTTTAGAATCTGATCCAAAAACAGGGAGTTTTCGGGAAATGCAAAAAGATGGAAGACTCTCTATAGATCTGTCTATATCTCTATTTGAGATATCTATACATATGCAAGCAAGAGAGGAAAATGAACTTTGTTTTATTTGTCTAGTCGAATTTGAACTTCCCTAAAGCAAAAATTCACTTTTTATCTTGTTGATAGAGGTTTACTGAGTAGTAAACATAAAAAAAATGATTCTAAATAAAAATGTATTTTTCAGGGTTTTCGTTTAATTCTGATAAGCTAACTGTTATATTTGATTTAATTTTTGTTCAAAGGAAAAAAAGCATGGAGCTGAAATAACTCACTCAGAACACCTTTTAAAGTATTACGTGGTACAATTGCATCCAACAAGCCCTTACGTAATAAAGATTCAGCCGCCTGTGAACCTTCAGGCATGGCTTTTTTCAATGTTTGTTCAATTACTCTTTTACCCGCAAATGCAATATAGGCATAGGGTTCGGCAATAATAATATCCCCCAACATACCAAAACTAGCTGTCACCCCACCGGTAGTAGGAGATGTAAGAATTGATATATAGAATAACTTTTTACTTGATTGATAATCACATAAAACCGCAGAAATTTTAGCCATTTGCATCAAACTTAAACTTCCTTCTTGCATTCGTGCTCCTCCGGAAGAACACACTAAAATAAGAGGTAAACGTTGATTGGTAGCATACTCAACCAAACGAGTTATTTTTTCGCCTACTACGGATCCCATACTACCTCCCAGAAACTGAAAATCCATAACCCCAATGGCTACCGGAATACCGTTTAGTTGACCTGTACCCGTTTGAACAGCGTCAGTCAATCCTGTCAGTTTTTGAGCAGAGGCAATACGCTTTTTATAAGTATCCTCTCGCGAATGAAATTTAATGGGATCCGCAGAGAACATGTCTTCATCCATAGGGTTCCAAGTACCCCGATCAATCGAAAGCTCGATTCTCTCTGAACTAGTCATTTTCAAATAATGTCCACATTCTTCACAAACATTCATTTCGGTTTTCTTATATATTAATTCATAACAATTGTCGCATTGAATCCACAAGTGAGTAGAGTTTTTAGTTAAATATAAATTCTTAGAACTCATTAAATTACTACGATTCATATTAGTTCTTATCTTGTAATTTTTGCTTTCACGAATCTTCCCACTTTCACTACAAATGAAATTATAAATGTAACTTTCATTGGAATTTTTACTATCGCCTAAAAAGTTACTATCAATACAGATGTGAGAACGAAAATAAGAGTCAATGCAACTATTAATGTAATTATTATAATTAGATTTAGTATCCTTAATGTAAGGATCGT